ACTACAGGAGAGTTACCAAATAAAAAGTTCTGTTCCCCTTTCGTGTCTGGTGTTTCTTCCATCAATCATCCGGATTTACGCCGTATATCAACAGATCAAGAATTTCGCTATTTCGATTTTGCTAGTTCGTGTTCGAATGTTCTTGTTTTTCGTTGGGTAGAACCCACGCCACAAAAAAGAAGTCTCCCGTTTCTTTTCGGGAGCCGATCTGAGAAAGATGGGCAGATGTAATGATATTGAGTTCAATACATATGAGGAGGAGCAAAAATATAGTATTTTCTACTAAACATAAACAACCCATTCATAGATTTCTTACGGGTTATCCGCAACCGGAAGACGCCGTTATAACATATGGAGTACCCGTACTACTCCGGATTGATTCCTACTTGTATTCCACTGGCAGAAACCTGCTATCACAAGAGGATCTCAGCGAGTTCCGTTACCGGTTACTCCACGGCCAAGCCGCCGAGGGCAGAAGTTGGAGGTACATCCTCAGATGTTTTAATAGGTATGGTGTGGGGGATAGTTATTTGGGGCCTGCAATACGGGAGCTTTACGACACAATGACTGCCGCCCCGGCAGCGGAGAGCCCCTTGGATCAATTTTCCATTCACCCAATAATGGATCTTCATATGGGCAACTATTATTTCTCATTCACAAATCCATCCTTGTCTCTGTTGCTCACTCTCGGTTTGGTCCTACTTCTTATTTTTGTTGTTACGAAAAAGGGGGGGGGAAAGTCAGTGCCAAATGCATGGCAATCCTTGGTAGAGCTTATTTATGATTTCGTGCTGAACCTGGTAAACGAACAAATAGGTGGTCATTCCGGAAATGTTAAACAAAAGTTTTTCCCTCGCGTCTCGGTCACTTTTACTTTTTCGTTATTTCGTAATCCCCAGGGTATGATACCCTTTAGCTTCACAGTGACAAGTCATTTTCTCATTACTTTGGCTCTTTCATTTTCCATTTTGATAGGCATTACGATCGTTGGATTTCAAAGACATGGGCTTCATTTTTTTAGCTTCTTATTACCCGCGGGAGTCCCACTGCCATTAGCACCTTTTTTAGTACTCCTTGAGCTAATCTCTCATTGTTTTCGTGCATTAAGCTCAGGAATACGTTTATTTGCTAATATGATGGCCGGTCATAGTTCAGTAAAGATTTTAAGTGGGTTTGCTTGGACTATGCTATTTCTGAATAATATTTTCTATTTCATAGGAGATCTTGGTCCCTTATTTATAGTTCTAGCATTAACCGGTCTGGAATTAGGTGTAGCTATATCACAAGCTCATGTTTCTACGATCTCAATTTGTATTTACTTGAATGATGCTACAAATCCCCATCAAAATGAGTAATTTCATAATTGAATAAAAACGATACTAGAAGATTTAGGGGGCTACAGCTACGCTTTTGCAGCACTGAACATGGTTCCGGTCAAGACATTGTGTTTGGAGAGGTGTAGATAGAACGTAGTCTTGCTCAATGATGGCCTTTCTGATCTCATTCGTTTTCCGATCGCATGCATAAAAAGTCATATTTCTTGGTGTAGTAGTCTCTCTTTCAAACTAGGCAAATAGAGAGTACGAGGCCCCTCAACCTACTACTTGATAGGTATGGGGGGGAAAGAAGGGTGGGTATGCGGGCTTCTTTCACTTTTTTGTTGTTCAAGGAACCCCTTTTAGTGGCGGAGGGGCGATCTTCTTATGCGATAGATTAGTTGGGCATATACGCAAATATGCAACCTGGTTTCTTTCCTTCCAATTGAATAGAGTATAATGTCTCCCCCTCAACAACTCGTGTTGCCACTCTAGATGTAGGGGTACTGGGGAACATCTGTTCGTTTCGGCGGATGCTAACTGGATTTCAATATCGAGTGATCTATTGAGTGAGAGTTTCTGAAGGTGAAAAAGAGAAGGCTATTTTAGATGCAGTTTCTACCTAATTTCATAGATTCTTTACAGATCTTGCGTACTTACTTACGGGAGCGGTGGCAGGATGTTGATGACATAAATACCAAACTGTTGTGCTCGATATGGTGCTAGGAGAGCTAAAAACATACCTCTTTATCATATACGAATTGAATTGACGAGCACTTGACTGAAGCAAGAAGCCAAATTTGCAACGGACTTTGAGTGGAATGCAATTCTTAGATACAGTGTAACGGAAGTGAAGGGAGAAAGATTCTCAATTAGTCAAGAGTTAGCCATCGAAGGACAGAAGAAAGAGTTTGTTTTCTCGTCATAAGTGCCACCAATCTCGTTCAGGCACTAAACTAGTTTCGGGGATGGATGGTTGTCCCTTCTTCTCAATAGAATCCGATAGACAAGAATCGAAAGCAGCAGATTTATTTATTCCTCCAGTAATAAAGTTGATGATTCAATTCCTTCAAAGATGGCAAGAGCGGGGCATCTAGATCGATTCGTTTTTAAGGTTGTTATACCGAATAAAAAGAATTCTGATTCTCTGTTGAGGCAAGCTATTCATCATTAACAGGAAAGATCCCAAAGCTGTTATTGCAAACATGGGATAGCCTGACTCTACGCTACAATCTCTATTTTCTTATGATATTGAATCTGGCTTCTATTATTGAATCAGGCTTCTATTATTCAATCTCTAGTTACCGTGGGAAAAGAAAGAGATAAGAGCTCTTAGTCCGACAAGACAAGATATCCCTCTAAAAGCTTCTTCAATAGCTGTGGATGAAATTCATCTGCACACTGATAATTCACCAAAAACAATAGTTTCTGTTTCCCTAGTTTACCTGCCGCCTTGGTGTAGAAGGCATAGCAGAATTTCTACCAATTCACAAACCCCGGAATATCACAGTGGTTCCGAGCCTCCACCGAAACCTCTCTCAACTTCGCTGACTTGATCATCAACCTGGATTTTCCCTTGCACCTTCCAATGAATGACTAAGGGAACCATTCTCTTATGTGCTTGAGCCGGTGATGGCAGTGGACGAGTTGCTTAGAGAAAGACGCCCAACTCTGAGAAAACTAAAAGCTGTGTGTGCAAGGAGGATGAAAAGGTTCGCTGATAAACAAAGAATTTCATTTCCTTTTCTTTGTATAGCGAGAAAGAAAAGTCGAAGTCCAAATTCATCTTTGTTGATTGGTATCTTCACTCAAACTACAGGGAACCAGGCAGGGGAAGAAAACTATATACATACGAGTTTCTGCAAATTCGAATATTGAGTTTTGTCTTTTTTCCTGTATACGCAATTAGCCTCAGCTACTGGTTTGTTTGACATTCGTTTCACTTACGTTGGTACTCATAAACGAATATATAGTAGAGTGGAGTTTACTACTCTTCTGTGTTTGAAGAGGAGCACTTTAGGAGACATCTTTTCCCGGGATTTCATCACTTGGTCTCTCTCTTCTTTATTTATGGGCGGGGTAGTTTATTTTTTTTAAGGTAGTAGTTCTGATCATTCTCTTACTTACACACGCGGAGCTGATCACATTCTTTCTTGGCTCCTTACGAGCACGCGGTAGATGGAAAAATTCCCTATGTGCTTTTACTTTTCAAAATGTAGTCAAAAAGATAAAGGAGTGCTGGTCTGCCGTTAAACTGAATTGGTCCAAGCTCATGCTTGCCTTGCCAATCAGTTAGCCGCCCTTTCGGTGCATTTATGTATGTGGTGAACCACAAATTGACTGAGGGAGCTCTCACTTTTTAATTACATTTACGGAAGCAAGGAGCAGAAAGAAAAACTAGTTCTTTTGTCCAAGAATACTTTTTCTTTACTTTGCATATATAGTTAGTGAATGAGAGGTGGTTTACCCTCATGGCGTAGCTAGCTAGCCTACCCTTTCTTTAGTAAACTTTCCTGCCTCATGAAATTCTTCCACTGAAACCTGAACTGTAGAATGAGAGCTTCGGGCAAAGCAGTGGTACTACTTAAAAGAGTGGTTTAGCTCGTTCAAAGGAATAGATCTGAAACTCTTTTTTCCTCCAGTTATGGCCTTTCTAGACGGGTGAAGAAGAGGAGAAAGAGAAGACGCCCACTTTAGGTGCTAGACTAGCATGGAAGAAAGCCCGGAATCTGATCTTAATTAAGACCAAGCAAGGAAGAATAGCTGGAATAGAGCTGCGACGGTCTACGAACTATTTAAGAAGTTCGGGAAACCCCGGCATATCAGATAAGAGAATTCTATCTAAGAGGTCGAATCGACTTCTTTGCACTCAAGTACTATAGATTTCGAGTTTCATTTTGGCTTCTCTCAATTTCGTAGATAGAGTAGTTCGCCCTGTTTAGTAAAGTCGTAAAGGAAAGTCAGCAAGGATCTTTCTTCGTTAAGTGACTTTCACGATGTAAAGCCACCGTCCAGTAGACCGAAAAGGCAACGGCTGGGATTGGTATTCGTGCTAGTTGCTCAATCCGTTGCTTGTTTGGAACAATTCTTTATTTTCTTGTTGGTTCCTTCTTTCTTTCCGAAACCCAAGTCAAACTTGGACGTACCTCTCAAGTACTTTAAGACTCATTTCACTGCCTCCCAATGAGCTTTCCCTGAATAAGGAAGAAACCTGCTTACTAAAAAAACTGCATGCGCAATGGTTGGCCGAGTACATACCATAGCGTATATCAAGTATCCAACCGCTGACGAATAAGGAATGGAAGCCGCCTTAGTAAAACTAGATCTTGCTGCTGCAGGTGCAGACAGGTATTCTATTCCAAAGGACTGATAATATTTGGTGTCAGGGATTCTATGCAAACATTGACCACTCGTATGGATAGCTTGGTAGCCTCACAACCATCTGCAAGCACTCAAGGGAGACTTCCAGCTCAACCTGAAGTTCACCCTCGTGGTCATTGTGGAGCCATTACTACTCGGAGTGGCAAGACTACAACTGATCCTCTTCTCCCAACGCCACCGTTGTATGTACCACCTGCCTTCCGGCCTAGCCAGCCAATGGCTTCTCCACAGGACCAGCAGGTACCTCAGCAGTCCACTACTACTACTGCTGGACAGCCTAGTTCTTCTACACCACCAGCTATAGCTCCTAATGATCCATCATCAATCGGTTCGACTTCAGTTCCACCTGCCAAGCCGAAGCTGCCATTTCCAGAACGGGTTGAGAAGACAAGTGAAGACAAGCAGTTTGCTAAGTTTCTGGAGATGATGAAAGATGTGCAGATTACCATCCCCATCCTTGATGCTGTCTTACATGTTCCGATGTATGCAAAGTCCTTTAACGAGCTGCTCACAAAGAAGCGAAACATTAACGAGCCAGAAGTGGTTACTCTTACTAAGGAATGCAGTGCAGTCATTCAAAATAAGAGACCTCCCAAGTTAGATGACCCAGGCAGTTTCTGTATTCCATGCTTGATAGGATCTAAAAGTTTCCGTGCTTTATGTGATCTTGGCTCTAGTGTGAGTGTGATTCCCCTCTCTGTCTGCGAGGCACTACCTTTGGGTGATGTACGGCCGACTACCATGACTCTCCAGCTTGCGGATCGCACTTATCGCCATCAGGCAGGCATTTTGGTTGATGTCCCTGTGATAGTTGGTAACTTCGCATTTCCAGTTGATTTTGTTGTCTTGGAGATGGAGGATAAGAGCGAGCCTATTATTTTGGAGAGACCCTTTCTAGCTACTGCAGGGGCTGTCATCGATGTGAAAGATGCTAAGCTCACGCTTCAATTTGGTGAGGAGAAAGTCTCATTTGACATGAGGCATCCAACTCACCTTCCTCACTGTCCAGACCTGTGTTTCACCATTGATGTGATTGATGAGTGTGTTACTGAGACATATTTGAGTTCAGAGGATGTGTCAGCATTGGAGGATGAGAAGTCTATTCTTTATAATGAGCATACTTCTATTGATCCATCTCCTGTAGCTCTAATTGATTCTTCTCAGGAGGCTTCTCTTACTTATGATCTTATACCATCTTCCGCTCCTAAGGTAGATCTGAAACCTCTTCCTGAGCATTTGAGATATGAGTTTCTTGGATCTGATAATACATATCCTGTTATTGTGAGTTCTCGTCTGACTCCTATGGAGATTGACCGTCTTCTTGAAATTCTTCGTCGATATCGAGCTGTCATAGGATATTCTATAGATGATATGAAGGGTATCAGCCCTACAGTCTGCATGCATCGAATCTTTCTCGAGGATGATGTTAAGCCGACGCGTGAGCACCAGCGTAGGCTTAATCCTCATTTGCAAGAAGTTGTAAAGAAAGAGGTATTGAAGCTTCTTGGTGCTAACATCATTTATCCTATCTCTGACAGTCAGTGGGTCAGCCCAATTCATATTGTACCCAAGAAAGGAGGCATGACTGTTTTAGCAAATGAGAAAGGTCAAATGATTCCCACTAGGACTGTCACCGGTTGGCGCATGTGTACAGATTATCGCAAGCTTAACAAGGCCGCCCGGAAGGATCACTTTCCTTTGCCTTTTATTGATCAGATGCTTGAGAGGTTAGCATGTCATTCTTATTTCAGCTACCTCGATGGGTACTCAGGCTTCTTGCAGATTCCGATACATCCGTCGGACCAGGATAAGACAACATTTACCTGTCCTTATGGTACATTTGCTTACCGACGGTTGCCATTTGGTCTCTGTAATGCCCCAGGGACTTTTCAGCGATGTGTCATGTCTATCTTCACAGATTTGATTGAGAAAATCATGGAGGTCTTCATGGATGATTTCACTGTCTATGGACGGAATTTTGATGACTGTTTGGCCTGAGATTGTTCTACAGCGTTGTCTTGAAGCTGATTTGGTACTCAATTGGGAGAAGTGTCATTTCCTGGTTCAAGAGGGTATTGTCCTCGGTCATTTGGTTTCCTCGCGAGGAATTGAGGTTGATAAAGCCAAAGTTGAGGTGATTGATCGCTTGCCTCCTCCAGTGAATGTGAAGGAAGTCCGTAGCTTCTTGGGTCATGCGGGTTTCTATCGCCGCTTCATAAAGGATTTTTCCTAGATTGCAAGACCACTCACTCGTCTTTTGAGCCATGATGTTCCTTTCATCTTTGATGAGATGTGTATGGAAGTTGATTGAACAAAGAGATGAAATCACTTATAGATAGAAGGATGTTGTATGACGGAACGATCTTCCATTTTTGCTTGAGAAATGACGTAGGTGATAGACTCCGTCCTTCTTTCCATTTTTGATTGAGAAAGCGTCTGGCCCAAAGAGCTCTACAGTAGTGCCTTGCGAGGTCGTAGACCCGGTAACCCATCGTTCGCCTAAGATCGAAAATGCGATGTCACATCAGTCTGAATTCAGTTCAGTCCATTTGCTTAACACATGCATGTCCAAAGAGATGGCGATGACAGTCTCTCTCTGCCAAATCGAGATTGTGTGGGTGTTCAGTCTACCGTTCATGTTCACGTTCTCAAAAGAAGGCTTTCCTTGGAAAAACCAAGGACAACCCCGTACTCAGTCTCCTTTCTCTTTTCGGGAGCAGAGCTAAAAAGATGGGTTTCACCAATGATTCTTCGTTCATTAGAATGTCGATTCCTCACAATCGCTCTTTGTGATGCTGCGGAACCATGGCAATTAGGATCTCAAGACGCAGCAACACCTATGATGCAAGGAATCATTGACTTACATCACGATATCTTTTTCTTCCTCATTCTGATTTTGGTTTTCGTATCACGGATGCTGGTTCGCGCTTTATGGCATTTCAACGAGCAAACTAATCCAATCCCGCAAAGGATTGTTCATGGAACTACTATCGAAATTATTCGGACCATATTTCCTAGTGTCATTCTTTTGTTCATTGCTATACCATCGTTTGCTCTGTTATACTCAATGGACGGGGTATTAGTAGATCCAGCCATTACTATCAAAGCTATTGGACATCAATGGTATCGGAGTGCGCCTCTTAACGAGGGTGATTTAAGTGCAACGAAATGTACCGGTGGTTCGCGGAGCATCTGGCTTACCGGTCATCTCCCATTCCCGTCGTCGAGAGACTAAAAGAACTATAGCATGCCAGAAACGGGGAGTTGAGGTGGTTAGACCTATACCCCGAAATGCTCCCAGCATAGGAGCCTATGGTTCCATTCTTGTTATTGCTGGAGGTACACATACCTCTTCTCGGTGTGGTGGAGCGATATACGAAAAATAGATGCTAAGCCTGCAATGTCCGATAACGGGGCTTCAGTAGTGAATCTATCGGCACCACAGCAGTGGCATACAACTTTGGACCTAAGGGCCGGCCCCGTTACCTTTCGGAATGGGGATCCCCGTTGGCAACAACCACGGTAGTAGTTGCGGAACTACTGGGCCAAGAGAGGACAACCTGTTGTTCCTGCTCCTCCTTCTTCGCTTCGGGGACGGAGGTCCTACGGTAGGTAAGAGCACGCACAAGCACTTGACCGAAGGGGACCAGCGCTTCTACTCCTCCACCGAGGAGCCGTTCTTGCGAGAAGCAAGGGATGTCGTGAACGGTGGGAGGTCAAAGAAAGAGAATTGACCTCTGAATACAGTGATCCTATGATCTAGATAGACTCCGTCCTTTTTTTTTAGATAAGGGTGACTCAAGAAATTGGGGTGGGACCTGCTGGCATAATGCAGGCTGGAACGTGGGAATTCGAGGTCTCATGAACGACTTTTTTGTCGTGGACAAACATACTTTCCGGTCAGGCCTATGGATCCTTTTAGATCTACGGGCCGGCCGTTCACATGAGCATAGGGAATCTATACTCGAGCCTTCGACTTGGCCCCTGACAGGATAGGTGAGGAATCACTCTTGATCTGATCTATTGGGGCCTACAACTTCGCCAAAGCCGACTAGCATCCCTTTCCACTGCGCATTTTTCGAACAAAGAAGACTACTAAAGGATCGAATTCGCTTTCCGTGGTGAACTGGCCGTCCCATACCTTCATTTTGTCTCATGTGTGTTGAACATTGTCTTCCTCGGTTCCAGCTTCACTGATGTAGGTAGGGCTGGGCGAGAAAGGGTCCCCTCTTGCCTATTAGTAAGCGGGCCTTCGATTCCACCGGGGTCTTACGGTCTCATAGAGGGGGGAGAACTACCTAACTAAAGAAGAATAGTGCTCTTTATAAATAAGAGTAGGCGTGGAGAGCTTTTTGCGGGGAAACTTGCAAGTAAAGTTTGGGGGGAGGCGGGCGTCGACCCAACCTTATGAGTATTCGGACTATAACAGTTCCGATGAACAGTCACTCACTTTTGACAGTTATACGATTCCAGAAGATGATCCAGAATTGGGTCAATCGCGTTTATTAGAAGTTGACAATAGAGTGGTTGTACCAGCCAAAACTCATCTACGTATGATTGTAACACCCGCTGATGTACCTCATAGTTGGGCTGTACCTTCCTCAGGTGTCAAATGTGATGCTGTACCTGGTCGTTCAAATCTTACCTCCATCTCGGTACAACGAGAAGGAGTTTACTATGGTCAGTGCAGTGAGATTCGTGGAACAAATCATGCCTTTACGCCTATCGTCGTAGAAGCAGTGACTTTTCAAGATTATGCGGATTGGGTAAAAAATCAATTAATCCTCCAAACCAACTAAACCGGGGAAGCTGAAGCGGAAATGCAATTCTCGGGTGAGGGAAGGGGGAAGCTCCAGGAAGGCTTCGCTCGCTCGCTCAAAAAGCTCTAACGCTCGTTTACGAGTGGAGTGCATAAGAAGCCCTTATTGAAGTAGGGCGAGGCCTTACTACACGAGCTCGTAAGTCAAGCACGGAACGAGCCTTGTCTACGAAGCTTCGCTTCATCATCTTGCTTGCTTCTGGCGAAGCTTAACGCACTATAACATAGGCATGCATGATGGTATGGTAGGAAGACTCCTTTTAAGGCCGACCACTACATAGGAGCGATAGGAAGCCAAGCCGTCAAAAGGAAAGGCGAGCAGCCCTTATTGCAATAGCAAACGGCCTACTTATAGCCCTATTTATACTAGACCCTTTCTCGGGGACTTCAACGGGCCTTACATAATTTGAATTACTCTGACATTCCACCTTTATCATGTTCAACGCCCCAAGAGAAAAAATGGAGAAAATCAATATGTCCATTTCTTTAGAAGATTTTCTGCAATGTTTGCACAAGGAGTACTCGTGTAGATATTCTCGAATCTTCCATAAAGATAAGTTTGATTCATTAGTGAATTCCATTATTCAAGGAAATTCTGAAATGAAAAAGATGGACATCGTGGATTTCACGTTTCAATTTGGGCAAGAGGGCCCTGGTTATGTCACAAAAGACGACATTCTAAGTTTTCCTCCTCCTCTCCGGTCTGAAAGTACCTCTGGTCCTAAGCACCCCCGAACGGCAACCATCTATAACTGATATCGACAACCGATACGGATTCTCTATCGATTGATGGAGCTCGTGAACTGGAAGTCGTTTTTCACCTCTGAAGTTCAAAAGATGGATCAATCTTACATCTTCCCCGGTGTCAGAAGTACTATGTAGCGAGAGTCCGAACGCAGCAGAGAGGTAAGACAAGCCTAAACTTTTCCCACGGGACATAAACCTTTTAGTAGCCGGAGATTGGACCCTTCCCAAAGTGGAATCCATAAAAGTAGAATCTCATTGTGCGGATTATCCGCCGTAGCATGCGTCCATACAGCATGTGCTAGAGCGACACGTGGGAGAATGAAATGAGAACCCAATCGTAGCTCAATCTGGTCTACGGCAACAAAGAAGACCAAAGCGAACCTGCTAAAAGATACGACTAGGGAGTAAAATCCAACCTATAGGTCTCACTTTCTTTGATAGTCATTCGTACCTACACATTCACTGGGGCAGTAAGAACCACAGGAATCCCAGACATGCTGGTAAGGAAGTCGATTTAGTTCTGTGTTTTATCCAGTCCCCGGCTCCAAAGGATCGTGCAGTAGATGTGTCGGGTCGAAGCTTAATCCTTAATAGCCAACCGATGCCTGGCACCACCGCTAAGCACAAGGGCAAGAAAAAGATTGGCCTTAAAAGATCCAAATACTTCCTTGTGGGTTTATAAAAACCATATCATATCGAAGAACTTGATGGTCTTTCCCCACCCGTTCGATTACTTCTTAAAAGGATTAGATATAGAAGAAAAGTAGTCTACTCAGGAGAATGAGATAAATGCTCATAATATCGCTAGTAACCAACCACAAAAGTAAACAGATGGAGGTCTTTCATAAAGAGAGCAATTTATAGCCCCAATCCTATTTTCCGTGTTCACTTTCAAATGAACATATTTCTGAAAAGTGAATTCGCTCTTCCTGGGTTTCCAGGATCTTCTATTCTGCGTTTCGTTGGTAGATAGCACACCGGAGGCTTGGAAGGAAAATAACAAACCCGAGGAGGGTCGTCCGCTATGAATGAATAGTTGGAAAATCTTATCCGAAAAAAGAAGAGTCAGCTGTTTGGCCGATGCTGCAAACCAGACTTCTATCAATGTCAGTGCTTGGGGATCGGGTAAAGCGAGATCACTTTTCAGCTTGAACGTCTTAGTCTGCTATGCATGAAAGCAAGGAGGCAAGATATATCGTAATTCAAGTAGAAGGGGAGCACTTGCCTGAGGTGGTCGCCATGTGATTCTAACCCTTCACTGTACACCAGGATATCGTCGAAGAATACGAGTACAAACCTTCTCCGCAGTGGTTTGAATACCATGTTCATCAAATTGTTGAACGTGGCCGGTGCCTACACAAATTCCAGAATTCAAAGTCATGGAACTAAACTGTGTTCAGCCAGTCAAAGCAATAGAATCTAGTATCAGCAGTTGTGCCCCTGTTGCCTATATTATTGGATTTCTTTATGCAACCCCTACCAAGCTATACAAGGTAGTATTCTTATGAAGACAACGCTCAGCCGGTCCCTGTGATATGCTTTTCATTTTCATATTCCACCTCAGTTTATTCATATAAGTATTTCTACATACCTTGCTATAAACAGGCAGTAAAAGAGAGATAGAAGTCTGTTGTGTGGCATCTTTCGGTATAGCATCTTTGGGTTGTGGATCACATAGATAGCGCGGATAGAAAATGATAAGACTGACTACTATGGTAAACAAGACATCTCTTACTGTTTCAAAGCATTAAAAAACTCATTGGAATCCATAGGATCCTACTCCTTTCGGTAAACCAGATGAGCGAAAGATGCGCAAATCGAAGACAAAAAAAAGAATCTTTTTCTTTTCTCTTTCTAGAGCAGCCGAGGAGGGCACACAAGAAAAGGTCTTTCAACTGATAGCAAACACGTACAGATGTAGTAGGGTAGCCATAGCCTCAGTGCCAGGAAAGGAAGCCGACACTTCCAACTTTTATGCCCTTATCGAACTTCACCCGGGAAAGATAATAAGCTCAAGTGGCCTGTAATATCCCGGAAATCAGAGGTTTTCCGCTTAGCTTTTTCCTTTCTTGCTGATCAGGAGGTTGATAGGGATAAGCCCAAGGAGGATAGGCCGTTTCGGAAAGTGACCGATCCCTTTTTGCGGTGGAGACAGATTCTCTATGTATTCATAGTCCAGTGTTGCTTCAAGATAGATGGTTGGCTAAGCCATTAGGTTGGATTATTCCCAACTTTCAGCCATCCTTCCTTTTGCTTTGATTAGCAGTTGTCATGCAAGAAGTTGTGAGTGGTTCGAATGGTTCCCGACATGAACCCTAAGGCGTAAGCCAGCTGTTTTGATAGGATGGTGCTGGAACAGGATTCTTGCTGCGTCAGTAGGCTCAAAGGGAATGGAAAACTGGACTTGTGATTCTCGGCGGCGATCGAGCTGTCGTCAGCGTTAGAAAGTTTCTTTTTCCTTCTTTAAGCAGAGTGCGTTTTTGGGTATAGCAGGACTTGAACCTGCGACCATTAGGTTAAGAGCCCAATGCTCTACCAACTGAGCTATACACCCGATTTTACAAGAAGAGAAGGCTTCCTCTAAAGAAGCCGTATCGAAGTGGAACGATCAAGAGATAGGAGTCCTCGACGGAAAGCAGAGACAGACATCCATCTCGACTCTTCTTTTACCATTTTAGTAAGGCGATAAGTGAAGCCGGTTGACCAGGAATCTGTTTATCAAGTTAGGACTACACAAGTAGTTTAACAGGTGGATCCGTTCACTGCCAGCTTCTCTATCGCACTGGAAGACAGCCTAGAAAGAGTGCAAACTGGAAGCATAGATCCTTGAGAAATAGAGGAGCTATGAGTGCTGTCCACAACCTCTAATGTTCCAAAAGAGATAATCCGTCACTCGCACCAGAGACCTCAGTACCGTGCTAACACCATGAATTTCCTTCTTTACTACAAAGTAAGCATCAGCAGCTGGATAGAAAGCAAAAGCATTTATTTATAGCTGACAGTTAGCGAAAGCTAGATTTCTTACATCCGGGGATATCTAAATATTGAACCAGTGATTAAAAAGAATGGCAAGTCAGCGGTTATGTGTTGACTTCAGAAACTTGAATCTTGCCAGTCCAAAGGATGAGTATCCAATGCCGATAGCTGACCTACTGGTAGATTCGGCTGCTTGTAACTGTGTATTGAGCCTCTTGGATGCCCACTCAGGATATAACCAGGTGCCAATCGCCGAAGAAGATATTAACAAGACCGCATTTAGATGCCCTGGTCCAGTTGGTGCCTATGAGTGGAGAGTAATGCGGTCTCAAGAATGCAGGAGCCACATACCGGAGGACTCTGAATAGCATATTCCAGGGTATGGTACGCCGAGAATTGGAGGTGTACATTGATGATATTGTTATTATGGCTCAATCCGAGGAACAACATCTCCTGAATCTGAGGAAAGCGTTCGAGAGAATGAGGCAGTATAAGTTTCCAATTCATCCTTTGAAATGCGCCTTTGGTGTCTCGGCTGGTAACTTTCTCGTATTCTTAGTCCATCAGAAGGGGATTGAGATCGCCGAGAATAAGGCCAAAGAAAGCAATCATCCAGGCCTCACCCCCGAGAAAACAAAAAAGAATTGCAATGGCTGATTGGGAAAATGAATTCCTAAGAAGGTTCATCTTCAACACAGCAGGCCGGTTGAGGAGCTGGGGGCAATTGCTCAGAATCAAAGAGAAAGAGCAATTCGTGTGGACCGAGGCTCACCAAAAGGTGTTTGATTCAATCAAACAGTACCTGACGAAACCTCCAGTGTTGATGCCGCCGAAACAAGGGCCAGCCAGTGATCTTGTATTTATCCGCCTCTGAAGAATCAATGGGATGCTTGCTTGCCAAAGAGTCCGAGGGAGCAGAAAGGGCCTTAAAGTCAACTGATTCTTTCATTCCAGTTGTTAGCCCGCCCTATGTTCCCTATTCAGCATCACGGTGGTAAACCCATCTGTAGCTCGCCTTCTAGATTGAGAACATCCCCGGGCATTGGAGTTAGGCTTCGCCCCTCTCCTTTTCTAGCTGCCCAGATTGAATTCCTCTGGGAACAACTAAACTATTACCCAAAGGTCTAGTGGAAACTGCTTAGTCGAGGGCTCAGAGCGCCTTTTGTCTTGTACCTCCGCTCCTAAGCTAACTAAGAGCGCTATCCGTTCCTACGCCCCCTACCGAACCTGAGGTTATATATAACTTGAGATTCATTCTTCTCAAAAGCAGTACCGAAGATAGTAAGAGGGCAAAACCTTCCTTTTTTGGGAAGAATAAAGTAGCGGATCAAGTAGGCAATCTTAGGACCATTCTTTTTCTTCATTAGGGCTTTTAGCCCCGAGTCGCTCGAGGGCATTTCACTCCTAGCCCGGAAGAGAAGGTTATATATAAAGGGCTTGTTTGCGACTAGCAGTAGCTGGCAACGGTCTTTGACACATCTATTAGCTGAAGAGGCCTTACGAACCAGGCTCTAAGAAGGAAATCGGCATTAGCCAATCCCAAGAAAGGTAGAAAACTAGGGCTTGGGGACTAGCTTACGGGAATGCTTTGAATCTCAACTTACTTTTTTAGAGGGGGATTACTACTGCATGGAAGGATGGTATACTGGAACGCTGGTGTTCTTACTCTTTCTCTGGTACCTGAGAAAATAGAGTTGGCTGACTATAACATGGAAGGCCCCAAGCGTCGCCTTGAAAATTATGTGGAAGAGTTCCGGCTTGCTTGCATTAGGATCCATCCCTCCAAGAAACCTTCAATATATGAAGCATATGGCTCCTCTTTGAGTTTGATTTTCTTGGGGATGTTCGTGGGATGAGAGCGCGATATGAGCATGCGAATTTCTTCGAATCTACCATTGGAGAGAAAATAAGGGGTTATGTGGATGGGGGTAGCCCCGGCTATTAGACGCCTGATTTCGTCTGGGTTCCAGGTGTGACTTGACTTGTATCCGGTAGGTCAAGGAAGGGGATTTGGAGATTCTTGAAAGAATGTTTTGGCTTCTTCCTATTACGCTTCAACACAGAAGAAGATTGTTAAAAGGTGCTGGAAGGAGGATATATTTTTCCAATTGTTTCAATTGCCCAACCTCGGAATGGCCAAGGTTTAATGATTTCATGTAATTCTTCCGCTTACAGGTTTTTAATCGGTCCGTATTTTTGGCAAGCCTCACATCCTCGGGCGTATTTATTGCAATCTTTTTCCATGTTTGGCCAAGCCAAGAAAACCCATATCTGTGTATCAGCCATCTCATTCTTCTGCCCGCTTGATGTGCTCCAGCGATTCTTTCATGGACCTCAGCCATTACTAATAAAGCCCCCTTTACCTTCTCTTTCTATTCTATAAAAAGGCGAACATCTAATCTAGGCCCGGTCGCCTTTCTATGAAGGCGAGCAGCCCAGCCCCTTGTTGAAATTTGGATATTAAGGAAGCCGTATTTCGCAATAGCAGCTCCGAGAAGCTGGGCTTAGGGTGCGCCTCCTGCGGTCGTTTCAGTGACTCAATTGGCTGGCTTCCCTCAGCTCAGACTGGTGTCGCCACCTCTCCCAGGACCAGAATGATTATCCCTGCCCGATGGGTCTACATTCATCCCTGAATGTCGTCGGGTACTCTTCACTTCCCCGCCATTCTTGTAACCGTCACCTGTAATCCGCGCAGGTGTGTCCGCACCCCCTGGAGTGGACGAGAAAGAAAGGATTTTCTCTCGGAGCAACCCCCCTGGTTCCAGACCCAGGAGTTCACTTTCCCGTATGAGCATTCGGTACATATATAAGTCAGTGGAAGAGTCAAAGGGTCACCACTACTGAGGATCTCCCCTTATCTTAGAAGGGTCGTCTGAGGGTTCGCCGCGGTTCATTGCTGTGCTTACACACTAGGCTACCCTTCTCCGAAAGCTCCGCGGGACCACCTATCACTAGTCTTCGGCCGGAGGGGTTTATTGCACAAAAGGCCGGGACGCAGGCTCCCGCAGAGGAAAGCCCAACGAATGTCAGATGCAAAGCCCCGCACCTCATTAAGATCATATTGGCATACTCTCCCAAAAAAAAGAGCAGACCCCATTGAAGACGGGAGTGAGGTACAACAAGGCCATTTCCGTCCACCTTCTCACGGAGCTGTACGTGGACGTTACCGCTCATACAGCTTCCAGCCAGCAAGCAGTTAGCTTTCCTCTAAAAGTCATGGAAGTGTGTGGATAAATCGACATCAAACTCTAGTCGACAGAAGGTTTTTATTGGTCTGCCAAATTCTTATTAAAGCCTTCTCTACCATTGAATTCCAAATGGAGTCCCCAGGCAATTGGCTATTGGACTTCCTCGAAGGATATAACTCCTTGAGGCTTGGCGGCCCCGGTCATTATAATATTTGCCAAAAATATAGAAAATTTGGCAATGTCCAACATGGAGTCACTCAAAGGCTTTTCTGTCACCAATGACTCCATGTTCAGTGCTCCTGCTAATGCAGGATTATGTTTGATTAGAGTTGTTATTGTTTGAATGATGTCATTATGTTGAAACTGAGCGAAAGTGAAATCGGCATCGAAAAAACAACTCCGGGGATCCAATTTCGGATAGTTCGAAACTACATAAAAAGTCGTTTCTTTAGTGTCATCTTTTAGAGGCCGCATCGCCCACCAAAATTGACATCCGGCACCTTCCGTAAATTTGATTCTAATTCGGATTCGATTTTCGAATCCTTCTGCAAAAATGTCACAATAGATCTTCGGACGCTGGAGGAATTTCATACAGTTCAATAGGCTTTGCTTTGGATTTTCACATGCTGAATCAACCAATGGTGGAGCCTTTTGCATTTAGTCTGTGAAAACTGCTCCCAAGCCTCGAACCAGGTTGTCGGAAGGCAACAGCTGCCACTTGATTCACCGGAGCCTAATCCAAGGCAATCATTATCTTCATTTACGAATAAAATGACATAATGGATACTTCAATTTGCAGGTAGCAAACCCATATAAAAAGCATTTCGCTACTTATCCTTATTTTTCGCTCCTGTAGAGTTTTGTCTAGTGATGACAGCACACATTTATACAAAAAATCTTCCCCAGCCGAACGACTACTAAATGCTCGGCAAAGTGCTTTACTCTTCATGCTTTGTCTCATTCTATCTCTCGTCATCACTCGATGAAACCTCTACTTCAATGAAAGCTCCTCCTACTACTCCTCCTTATCCTTCTCACTCGTCGTTTCGTTGGTCATTGATTGTTTAGCCTCT